TCGAGTGAAAAATCCTATTGTTTTGGTTGTGGACTCAAGGGTTCAGGTTCAAACATGTTCTTTGAAGAAATATATGAGTTCTATTATAATAGAAAAAAAGATGTTTTTTTTATTCCATTTAAGTAAATCGAGAAAAGGAAAAACATAATAAGAAATGACACTCCTATCATAGGAATGGAAATAGCCTTGTTGCTGCTTCAATAACAAGCATTTTCGTTTTCAAATCAAATAAATCATTTGATCTATGATTCATTGGAACAAGGAATGGCCTGGCTAGGTACTGGCCAGGCCGGGGGAATAAAAGAAAGAACTTTTCGGACGAAATCAAAGAGGGACTCTTTCTATTGGAGATATCTGTTTCGAATCATTATCTAAAGGGAATTGATGATTGATCAAATTCGTCTATATTTATAGAATAAAGAAAGATAAGGAAAAACTTTTATCAACCTTTACTTCACGCGTCACATATGAATTATCCTTTTAAAATTGGGAGAGATGGCTGAGTGGACTAAAGCGGCGGATTGCTAATCCGTTGTACGAATTATTTGTACCGAGGGTTCGAATCCCCCTCTCTCCGTTTCTTCTGATCACTTGATATTTCCCTTTCGAATTCGAAAAAATCTCTAACCCCCTTTCTCATAGTTAAATGTATGGAATGGAGAAAGAAAATCCTAAGAAAATTCAGAAATCGAGCAAGGAAAAACCCCTGATTTTTTTATTCATCACGTCCAGGATTACGTCCTGGATCATTAGATAGGAATCCGAAGATGAAGAGAGAAACAAAGAATATCACTACTGTGTAAACGAAGAGTTTGAGAGTAAGCATTACACAATCTCCAAGATCATTTTGGGGGAAATAGGGGAATAGATTCTCCATTTTTGTACCACATATTCCGTTTTGACACCAAGAAAAGAAGCGGTTTCTAGAAAACATAAGGAATTTGCAGGAATGAATTTGTAATAAGATTCTGATTCTTTCGTTAACAAAATGATCTTTCATACCTACAATTAGGTATTGTAGGGACCATACATAGGGTCTTCGACCCCCAGAAGGAATGAAGAAATGAGGTGATTCCGATTCATCTCGGTTATCCAAAAGAATTTCCATGTTTGAGTCGAGGGTTCATTATCTGATCTTATCAACTCTTAAGAATATCATTTTTTTTTATCGAATAAATCATGAATGTTTCTAAGACAGTATTAAAGATCTCATCGAAAACTTACAGCAGCTTGCCAAACAAGGGCTAAGAGAAAAAAGAGCACAGGTATGACTGGCATAACATCTACGATTGGATTGAAAAAAGCATAAGCTTCGGGCAATTTGGCGAAGAAAAAGCTACTCGAATGAAGGGCAGAATTAAGACAGATCAAACTAAAGATATTAAGCATAACAAACATTTTGTTCTTGGAGAAAATTTCATTATTATTGGGTTATTGATATAAGGGGAAAATGAAGAAAGAAGGGAAAGTAGGCCGCAAAATCTTTCTTTTTCTTTGAACTCCCTCAATCAAAAATCCTTCAATTCTCAAATGAGAATAGAAGGAATCATACCTTACATACAATATCTTAATTGAATTATATGTAATGATCAATAAATTCATTTTGATTCTACATCTACATGTGTAGAATCATAGCAACAACCAATTCAATAGATATTGGGGCTGGAATTGACGAACAACCAATACCGATATTAGTGTTTATCGGTGTCGAATAGAAATAAAAATGGGGCGTGGCCAAGTGGTAAGGCAACGGGTTTTGGTCCCGTTACTCGGAGGTTCGAATCCTTCCGTCCCAGACCAATTCTATCATAACAAAGATTGTTCTTTTTAAGAATCTTCTGTTTAAGGGTGTAATGTTGGATACAATGTGATCCAATCTTTCTTTGTGATTTCTAATGATTCTTCTATAGAATCATATCTTCCCTTTCGATTTTGTTTCTCACAAACAAACGGATCGAGTATCAATGACATGTGGATGGAAATAAATATCTTTTTGATATAGGTAGGATGGGAACAAAGATCAAAGTGAAATTCAAAAAAAAAAAACTGGGTGGGCCATTCAGCGTATGTTCGCCCCCTCGCCCATATTCATATTGAAGGTTAGTTAGTCATTTGGATAAACTTTATGCCCCATATCTATGATATTTGGATTCTCACATGATGCATTCTGAGTCGAAACGCGAAATAAAAGAGAAGTCTCTACCTTCCCTAAAGTAAATATAAATAAAGATAGGGTAGACAAAATGACTAATTCTATGTGGATCCTGAATCCTAAAAAACGGGGGGGTTCTTGGTATTAATTCCATCGCTGGAATTAAAGCTCCTGAGACTGGGGTGGGACAAAATCAAACAAAATAGTAACAACGAATTGATATGAACCCATTTTGCTTTGTACTTATACAAGACAGGATAGCATCCCATAAGAAGATCCTTTTAAATTGGCTTTGGATATGATTCATGATCCCCATGGAATTCGTGTCGATATGAGTTAATCCGCAAAGGAAAGGAAGGTATCAATTTCAAGACCCTTGTCATCCGGATCTTATTAACAAACAAGAAAATTCAATACGGAACAGATTATTTTCTTTGGACCTAATTTCTTTTATTTTGTATTTGATTTGGCTCCAATGAATAATTGGAAATCAATGTAGCGATCAATTGGGGGAGGGGGGAGATTCATACATTCACTTTACTTTATGGAAAGATTCCTGAATCTGAAGTAAGGAAAAATCTGTAGAAAATGAACCATGCCTATATGTATTGTTATTGTTCTATTTCAGTGATCAGTGACACCGGTGTTTCAGTTTTGGCGAAAAAGATCTGCGATCCCTTAAATACCCACGATTACCCCCGGTAACACTTGTTTGGTGTATCTGATGAATACGATAAAATCAGACTCCTACGATTCTGATTTTATCAATCAGATGAAAGAATACCTGAAAGAATACCGACCTTCATTTTTTCTTTCATGAGCCCCTTCTATCCATCCCCAAGAAAACAAAACAATTTGATTTGTTTCTTGACCCATTTATCTGGTTTAAATTATTGATGATTCAATCGGAAAGGAAACATAGAGGTCTCTTATGATGATCAAATTCGCGTCTGATTTAATTAATCAGATATCTGCTAAACATTTTTAGATCCTCGTTGTACCGACTTGTTGATGGATTTAGAGATTCAATTCAGTCTTTACTGGAAAACTGATTTCCAGTAATGATGTCGAAGTAGGAAATTCTTGAAATTGTTTTTTATGATTCCTTATAAATATAAATTCTTTCTACTCGAAGAAGTGTGACATTGGTGAATCTATCCTATCGAGTCACTTGCGATCTTTCCCGGTCATTGGAATAGCTTATTTGGTTAATGACTCATTCTGTTCCGGTATCGGTAATCTAATTAAAGACCCTTCTTTAGTTTTAGTTGTTTGAGAAAGAATTGGATCTTTCATGATTCATCATCCCTAACAATCTGTTGAAGATGTAAAGAAGTGTTAAGCAACGCATTTCTTCGTGTTTTTTATAAATGTGTTTCATTCTTCTAATAAAATATGGGGTTAAATTATATTCTTGCTGAGACTTCTCCAGACCCATCTATGAAAATGAAAGTATGGAGGACTTCATATACTATATACCGATTGAGCCAATGACTATTCATGATTCCATATTGAATCAATTCCATACCGGTCCAAAATTAGAGGAATGTTATGGTAAAACTTCGTTTGAAACGATGTGGTAGAAAGCAACGTGCGACTTGAAGGACATTATCGGCTGTGGATTCTTGTACCCACCATTTTATATATCAAAGAAGATGCTCTCGGCTCGACATAGTTTGTTCTATTCCACTAGGACCCCAATTTTGGGGTTGTAATAAAATAATATAATTATAATATAGCACATGATGGAGCTCGAGCATAAAGAATTGGTTCATTTAGCAGAGAGAAGGATCTAGGGTTAATGCCAATCAATAAGTTGGAACAACTTCGTAAGTATATCTTCGGTATAGAAATTGAAAGGATCAAGTTCGAACAAGTAAAAAAAAAAAAGTAAAATGAATTTGTCGAAATAGTTTTACCAATTCCGATCAAAAGTGTATCACAGGGGAATCAATCGTTTCCATAGAACGAAATAACAAAAGGTATGTTGCTACCCTTTTGAAACAATTAAGGATCACCGAAGTAATGTCTAAACCCAAGGATTCAAAGCAAAGATAAAATAAAGGATACCGGAACAAGGAAACACCGTTTTCAATTGTCTCAACAACTAGATCAGAATGGGGAAGAAATAAAATCGATTCTAGGCGAGACAAACAAAAGAGGTTAGAGACGGCTCAATAAATGTTTAAGGATTTCCCTTCGAGCTCTTTGAGAATTACCCAACTTGAGTTATGAGTACGAATGAGATTTCTTTTTTTTTTTCAGGAAGGAAGAACAAAAAAAAATGACTCAAATCATAGTCTAATTGATGATTTTGTGGATCTATTTGCCACTACAATACATAAATTCGAATCATTCTTTTTCGAGCCGTACGAGGAGAAAACCTCTTATACGTTTCTAGGGGGGGTTGTTCATTTATGTCTATCCCAATGAGTCATCTATCGAATCGTTGCAATTGATGTTCGATCCCGAAGAGAGGGAAGAGATCTTCGTAAAGTGGGTTTTTACGATCCGATAAAGAACCAAACTTATTCAAATGTTTCCGCTATTCTATATTTCCTTGAAAAAGGCGCTCAACCTACAGGAACTGTTCATGATATTTCAAAGAAGGCGGAGGTATTTAAGGAATTTCGAATTAATCAAATGAAATTAATGAAATAAAAAAAAGGGGGGGGGGTGCCCAGTATCTAGCTTTGTCTAATTGTTTCTCCACCTTTCCTTATTTTTTTTCTCTATTCTCTATTCATTGTTGCTCTCACATGACCCCGTATCATAGAACTATAAAAAAAAATCTTCTCTTGATATGAGACAGATAGAAAAAAGATTGAGTGAATAGATGAAATAACTGGGAAATTATGGGATTACCATCAATCAGATGGTTTTCGTTGGGACTCCACCAACAAACAAAAGGTCAATCTTGCTTATTGTACCTCTATTGAATAAATATTGAATAAACCCGACATTTTTTTCCTACCGGAATTCCTTATTTATTTCCCCACTCATACTTCATCCCTTATCTATGTTGTAGTGTCACTCCAACACAAGTCCTTGTTTTATTTATTGAATTGGTTTTCTCAACATTCAATTCATATTGACAATGGTGTATCGAACAAATATAATTCGATCGTGGATAAATAGATCTATTTATCCACATTTCATAAGTTTGTTTCTTTATTTCACTCAAACGATGGGTTCGTCAATTTCGTTGTGACACAAGAAGTATCTTAGTTAATATAATGAAAAAAAAAAAATAGAGTATGGGTAGTCTATAAATTTTTACATCTATTTAGATTTTCTCTATAATTTATCCCAGAATCTGTTGTATTTTCATCTGATCTCTGTTCATTTTTATGTTCACAATTGATCATCAAATCTTTCTTTTTGATCTGTTGCTAGTTCAATGTTTTGACGAGGTCGGGCAATCAAATCTCTTTATTTATTTTTTATTCCGATCGTATCTACACACCCTATTTATATGGGTTGCTAACTCAACGGTAGAGTACTCGGCTTTTAAGTGCGGCTATGGTCTTTTACACATTTTGATGAAGCAACGGATTCGTCCATACCATTGGTAGAGTTTGTAAGACCACGACTGATCCTGAAAGGGAATGAAAGGAAAAAACAGCATGTCGTATCAATGGAGAACTCTTAGAATACTTCATCCTTAACGGATCGATACAAAATCTTGTTTTGATTCTTTTCTTGGAAAGGGGTCAAATCAATTCAAGTTGGGTCGAGTGAATAAATGGATAGAGCCCTATAGCTCCAATTATAGGGAAACCAAAAGCAACGAGCTTCTGTTTGTTCTTAATTCGAATGATTACCCGATCTAATTAGACGTTAAAAATATATTAGTGCCTGATGTGGGAAAGGGTTCTCTTGTGAGTGGATCATCAATTCCTTTTTTTTTCATGAATCCTAACTATTCTCTATTATGTTCTCTATTATGTAGTGGAGACGAATGTGTAGAAGAAACGGTATACTGATCAAAATTCATTATTCCAAAGTCAAAAGAGTGATCGGGTTGTAAAAATAAAGGATTTCTAACCATCTCTTGTAACTATAACGAACATAAATAAATTGGATGGAAATAGGATCCGTTGATTGTCCTTTCTGGCTCCGGGGTATCCATTCTTTTCTTACTATATACCTTGTTCTGACCGTATCGTACTATGTATTATTTGATAACTCAAGAAATCCCCCATTTGGTTCAAGTGTAATTTCAAATGGAAATGGAGGAACTACAAGGATATTTAGAAATGGATGGATTTCGGCAACAATACTTCCTATATCCGTTTCTATTTCAGGAATATATCTACGCGCTTGCTCATGGTCATGCTTTAAATGGATCGATTCTTTATGAACCGGTGGAAAATTTAGATCATGACAATAAATCCAGTTCACTAATTGTGAAACGTTTAATTACTCGAATGCATCAACAGAATCGTTTGCTTATTTCGGTTAATGATTCTAATCAAAATCGATTCGTTGGGCACAACAATCATTTTGATTCTCAAATGATATCGGAGGGTTTTGCAGTCGTTGTGGAAATTCCATTCTCGCTGCGATTGGTATCTTCCCTAAAAGAAAAAGAAATAGCAAAATCTCATAATTTACGATCTATTCATTCAATATTTCCCTTTTTCGAGGACAAGTTATCACATTTAAATCATGTGTCAGATATACTAATACCCCACCCCATCCATCTGGAAATCTTGGTTCAAACCCTTCACTCTTGGATACAAGATACCCCTTCGTTGCATTTATTGCGACTCTCTCTCTACGAGTATTGGAATTCAAATAGTCTCATTACTTCAAAAAATTCCATTTCCCTTTTTTCAAAAGAGAATCAAAGATTCTTCTTGTTCCTCTCTAATTCTCATGTATATGAATGTGAATTCATATTCATTTTTCTCCGTAAACAACCCTTTCATTTACGATCAAAATCTTTTGGATCCTTTCTTGAGCGAACACATTTCTATGCAAAAATAGAATATCTTGTAGTAGTGCTTTGTAACGATTTTCAGAAAACCCTATGGTTGTTCAAAGACCCTTTTATGCATTATGTCAGATATCAAGGAAAATCGATTCTGGCTTCAAGGGGGGCTCATCTTCTGATAAAGAAATGGAAATCTCACCTTGTCAACTTTTGGCAATGTCATTTTTACTTGTGGTCTCAACCGGCCAGGATCCATATAAAGCAATTATATAATCATCCCTTCTATTTTCTGGGCTATCTTTCAAGTGTACGACTAAACTCTTCGGTGATAAGGAGTCAAATGCTAGAGAATTCGTTTCGAATAGATACTGCTATTAAGAAATTCGAGACCGTAGTCCCAATTATTCCT